AAGGATTACCCCAGTAATCCGTCTTGCTCTCACTAAAGTGATATCCATATAGATATCAATATATCACTTGTGACTTTCTTTTGTTACAAAAGAAAAATTGGAATTTAAAATTGAAATGATTAAAATGAAATCATAAAAAGGAATATGTAAGCTACCCACGTGATTTCCATGGGATTGTAGTTCAATTGGTCAGAGCACCGCCCTGTCAAGGCGGAAGCTGCGGGTTCGAGCCCCGTCAGTCCCGGCGGATTCAATACATCAACTCCCCTTTTTGTTTCTGGGCAAGGGGATGAAAATGGTTTCATTTATCTTTTTGTTTTAGGTTTCTTTTTTCATAAAGCAAAAGAAAGGGTCGATTAGTTGCAGTATTTTAACTAGGGTAGAGAGACATATGTAAATTAATTATAATTATCGAGAGCATTCAACACTTCACGAAAGAGATACTGTATGGGGTTTCCGCTTTTTGTCAACTGAGCTCCCATTCATTCGTGTAGGAAAATGGAATAGGATAGCGTATAATAAATTTTCCAAGAGTACTTATATCTTTCTATGCCGGCAAGGAATTTGAAATAGTTCGAATCCAACCAAGGAAAGAGGAGATTTTCAAAATAAAGATAAAATGTGTCTTCCCTAATTAATATGCTCTTTTTAAAGATTAGATTAGAGTCGATGTCGAAGAAAAAACTCGTAAGAAAAATTCACTCGTTAATTTTTTTGAATATTTTCGTTTTTTTTTTACTGGGACTCGTCTTTGTCACATTCCTTTTCTTTGTTTTCCAAAAAGATGATAGACCCTTTAATTTTTTTGCATTTCAAATTGAACTTCGTACTTGTTTTCTCTATTTGATTTCTATTGTTTATTTAAGGTTCTTTCTAAACCATTTTTTGGAAAGAATCGAAGTCGAAAAGGTTTTTTTATGATACTTCATCAGATGAGTTTACAAGGAAAGTAAACTAGTAGGTTGTAGAAAAGAAAGCCGGGAACAAGAATCATAAAGAACTATTTTTTGATTGGATCAGTAATCTCATTATGTATTCGGTGTGGATAAAAGATGTTCCTATGTTATACTATTAAATTCTTGACGATGAATCGATTTTATAGCTCCGATATTGTTATTCATGATATTTCTTTCATTCGATATCATCGAAATCTAATTCATCTGAGTGAGTTTACAAGCGAAAGATTTCTTATCTCTATGGGATTAAATCCCGAGATATTCCAAAGAAAAAAAACTAATAAACAATTAAATTATGGAAGTCAATATTCTTGCATTTATTGCTACTGCACTCTTCATTCTCGTTCCTACTGCTTTTTTGCTTATAATTTACGTAAAAACGGTTAGTCAAAATGATTAATGTGAATACAATTTTACTATCAAAAAAAAAAATTTCAATTTATCGTCGTAAATAAAAGGAATGCATTAGACTCAGTAGTAGTATACTAAGGGGCCCGCTAGTATGGTAGAACGAGATCTCTGTCTACCATACTAGCCATTATGTCTATTGTAATGTATGTATAAAGATACAAGTGAAATATCTTAATATAAAGGAATCCACCTATATCTCTCTTTTTCTTTATAATTAGAATCGTCAATATAAATTGAATAGAATATGAAATGTATGTCCATACTTTCTCAATTTCATTTGTTTGTTTGATCCATTTAATACAGATAATCCCAATTCGATCAAAGCTTCTTCAGATTTCGAAAGGGGTTACCCCATGAATGGTTAACCGTGTAAACCCTGATATAAAAATAGAAAATGAGTCAATAAAACAAAACAGAAATCCAATTTCTAAAAAAAAAATCTGAAAAAAAATTGCCGAACGGTCTAGAAAACTAAAACAATTGCTAAAGATTGATAGAGTTTGATTATTACCGCAATTAGAAGTATTTCTAGAGTCCACTTCTTCCCCACACTACGAGAGAGAGGGAAAATGTAAAAACTACCATTAAAGCAGCCCATGCGAGACTTACTATATCCATGTGAATTCTGTCCCCTATTTCTATGAATATGAAGAAACTATTCCATTATTGTTCACTAATAATAGTGAAATCACTGGTGCAGAGTCAAAAAAAGGGAGAGGTATTGGGTCACCAGTGATGAACTACTAAAAAAAAAAAAAAATCCACTTATCGTATAATGAGTTATTCTTAATTATAGAATTTCTAGTAGAATCGACAAGATGTAAACACAAGCAAACGGACACTTTTCGAAGTATCCAAGAAATCTGACTCACATGTAGAAAGAATACGATTTTTTCTTTCTTTTATCCTTTTTTATTTTTGGAAGTAAAATGAAAGGCAATTCTTCATCTAATCTAATATTGATTGAATGTCGGAGCATTCCGAGACTTTCCTGAGTCTGTATCCAAAGTATCTTAGGTCCTTTCCAAAACTATTAATTTAATTCCCTCTCTGGCTATCCAATCTAATTGAAGATTCAGTAAGTGGAACTAAATTAGTAGTGGCAAGTAAAGATTTACGGGCTTCCCCTCACTACTTTAAGTTTTCCTTGAATCTGATAGGCAAAACTGTAGTTTAGAGAATAGAACCTCGAGAGCCAGGGAATAACGAAAAGAAAATATCAAGAGTCTTTTCCTACGTTTGTTATAATTCTAACAGGGGATTTCAAGTCTGTTCGTGAGGCGGCACCCGGATTTGAACTGGGGAAAAAGGATTTGCAGTCCCCCGCCTTACCACTCGGCCATGCCGCCAAAACGATAGAAACTAAATTCCAATTTTTTTTTTTTTCAGACGTGACAAAAAAATATATATAGATTTTCAGTCACAAAATATAGAATCCAATACAAACCAGAACCATTAACTATTGACTGTAAATTCATGACCATTTTTGAATTAAAATCTACATTTTTTGATTTATAATAATAGTAAGAAAATCGTTAGAAATGGATTTATAACTAATCCATATTGAGTTTTTTCAATTCAAAAGAAATCTTCTTCAATTTGATTTGAATTATAACAGTAATGATGAGTATATGTAAACCCCAGAATCAGAACATACGTTACATTGTGTTATAGAGCTATAGCTCTATAATGGGGTATTTTCTCTCTATAGGGATGCTTTTTAGGAGTAATTCTCAATAAATTTTTATAGTTAAATTTTTCATTGAATACCTTGAAGAGAAAATTTACTTTTTGATAGAGCACAGCATATGCGGTCCCAATATAGAACTGTACCACAATAAACGAAGAAAAAGAGACATATATATCTGTGCATTCTTTTTGATTTTAATCAAAAAAAAATTAATAAATACAAAAACACAAGTTTTCTTACCTACTTCAATTCAATGATATTCTAACTATTCGATTTAAACTAGGTAAAAATCAATCTCTTTTCTGCAAATATTTTTTTGAACAATGAAATACAAATACATGAAAAAGGAAAGTGGTTAGGTTAAAAAAAAAGTTTTCTATTTGTTATATGTTTATCCGCTCGAACAGATCCAATGATGAATACATTTTTTTATGGTATGCAATCGAATTGAAATATGTAATATCATAGGTGAAAATGAAATTACTTTTTTTTCTAGTCTTTACAAAACTCCATAAGTTCCAGTGGTATTTCTCAATTCTGTTACATTTGGATCTATTTCTTATAAAAAATTCCAATTGAATCTAGTCTCCGTTCATACGTATTTCATACATTCCATATATCTTGGAGTTGGATAAAATTTCATGTGATTCAGTAAACAGAATAGAAATTCCATTATTGCTAGATCGAATTCTTTGGATATGATTCGGTGAAGAATGAGAGATGGGATGGGATTTTGTCAATAAACGGATAAATGAGAAATTCAAAAAAGATGCTCGGGGATGGAAAAGAGGGAACATCTACAATACCCGGATTTAATCAGATACAATTTGAAGGGTTTTATCGGTTTATTGATCAGGGTTTAATAGAAGAACTTTCTAAGTTTCCAAAAATTGAAGATATAGATCACGAAATTGAATTTCAATTATTTGTGGAAACATATCAATTGGTAGAACCTCTGATAAAAGAACGAGATGCTGTCTATGAATCACTTACATATTCTTCTGAATTATATGTATCCGCGGGATTAATTTGGAAAACCAGTAGGAATATGCAAGAACAAAGAATTTTTATTGGAAACATTCCTTTAATGAATTCCCTTGGAACTTCTATAGTAAACGGCATATACAGAATTGTGATCAATCAAATATTGCAAAGTCCTGGTATCTATTACCAGTCAGAATTGGATCATAATGGGATTTCGGTCTATACCGGCACCATAATATCAGATTGGGGAGGCAGGTTAGAATTAGAGATTGATAAAAAAGCAAGAATATGGGCTCGGGTGAGTAGGAAACAGAAAATATCTATTCTAGTTCTATCATCAGCTATGGGTTCGAATCTACGAGAAATTCTAGAGAATGTTTGCTACCCTGAAATTTTCTTATCTTTCTTGACCGATAAGGAGAAAAAAAAAATTGGGTCAAAAGAAAATGCTATTTTGGAGTTTTATCAACAATTTTCTTGTGTAGGTGGGGATCCAATATTTTCTGAATCCTTATGTAAGGAATTACAAAAAAAATTCTTTCACCAAAGGTGTGAATTAGGAAGGATTGGTCGCCGAAATATTAATTGGAGACTGAATCTTAATATACCTCAGAACAATATATTTTTGTTACCACGAGATATATTAGCAGCTGCCGATCATTTGATTGGGATGAAATTTGGAATGGGTACACTTGATGATATGAATCATTTGAAAAATAAACGTATTCGCTCTGTAGCGGATCTTTTACAAGACCAGCTCGGGTTGGCTCTGGCTCGTTTAGAAAATGTAGTTAAGGGAACTATCTCCGGAGCAATTAGGCATAAATTGATACCTACTCCTCAGAATTTGGTAACTTCAACTCCGTTAACAACTACTTATGAATCCTTTTTCGGATTACACCCATTATCTCAAGTTTTGGATCGAACTAATCCATTGACACAAATCGTTCATGGGAGAA